AAATGGAAGATAAAAATCTGTTGATAAATGAATCCCAATCTGTTGAACATTACTTGTAAGGTCCTGCTCTATGATCTGGTTTGATCTTGTAGTCCAAATAATCCCGTACCATGATGTGTTTGGGATAGTAGCAATTAGTGAAAAAAAAATACTTGTACAAACTAACGAAGTGAACCCATCCCCGACAGTCCAAAAATTAAAATAATTGTAATATTCTGAACCATTCATAAACATCACAGCAAATAAGATTAAGACATTTATGGCTCCCACGTAAATAAGTAGCTGCGCAGCAGCTACAAAATAAGAGTTCGATGGAATATAAAATAAAGATATACAAACAAGAACCAATCCCAACGAAAAGGCAGAATAAATTGGATTGGTAAGTAATACCACTCCTAGACCTCCTACTATAAGACCTGATCCCAGAGATACTAAAAGAATATCATGTATTGGCGCAGGTAAATCCATTATGTGTTAAATAAGCGATAAATAAGTCAAAATATCTCATGATCTTACTGGTCGGGAAAAAGTGGGTTACCCTTTTTTGTATCTAATAGTTCTTACCCCAACGTGGTATGGGTTGATGTAGATAGAGTTAATCAATTGAACGGGCCAATCTTGCTTTTGTCTTTAGTCGAAGCGGAGTTCGTAATTTCATATTTTAAATTAAACAAAAAAAATAACGGCTATGGCTATATATATTTATATATTCCAAAAGTAGTTATAATCCTCACAAATCTAGTTATTTTTTGTCTGACATGAAAGAAACTTACCTACTTTCGATCAAAACTTAATCTTATTTTTAATTTAATTGGTAATCGTTCTTGAATCAAGGGGTTTATACATAGATATTTTTATTTGAGTTGAATTCATAATTGTTCGAACTGTGTAATCTCCAATTACAGACATTGGTAACCGACCCAAAGCAATTTGATTATAATTTAATTCGTGACGATCATAGGTGGAAAGTTCATATTCTTCAGTCATTGATAAACAGTTTGTGGGGCAATACTCCACGCAATTACCACAAAATATACAGATTCCGAAATCAATGCTATAATTAAGCAATCGTTTCTTTCTAATATCTGTTTCTAATCGCCAATCAACAACAGGTAGATCTATCGGACATACGCGAACACATACTTCACAAGCAATGCATTTATCAAATTCAAAGTGGATTCGTCCACGGAAACGCTCTGATGTGATCGATTTTTCATAAGGATATTGAATAGTTACAGGTAAACGATTCGCATGAGATAAGGTAATCATGAAACTTTGACCAATGTATCTTGCAGCTCGTACTGTTTGTTGACCATAATTCATGAACCCAGTCACCATAGGAAACATATATATTGTGAATATCCATGATTGATGTTTCTTTCTCTTGCTTGATAGAGGAAAAGAATCTGGAATATCCTATTCTGTTACAGCGAAACAAGTTGGGAAGAAGTTGTCAATAATAGATTACCAAGAGCAATAGGTAAAAGAGATTTCCACCCAAGATTTAATAATTGATCCATTCTCAGCCTAGGTAAAGTCCATCTTGTTGAGATAGGAATGAACAGGAACAAATAAGCTTTAGCTAATGTAACGAGGAGACTAATTGTTGTTCCAAAGACTTCACTAATTTTATTTATTTCGAAAAGTTCAGTGATTGGTATATATGGAATAGGAAGATTCCACCCGCCCAAGTACAGAACTGTTACGAATAATGAAGAAACTAGTAGATTTAGGTAAGAAGCAACATAAAATAAACCAAATTTTATACCTGAATATTCAGTTTGATAACCTGCTACTAATTCCTCCTCGGCTTCCGGTAAATCAAAGGGCAATCTCTCACATTCCGCTAGTGAAGAAATTATAAAAACTATAAATCCTATAGGTTGACGCCAAAGATTCCACCCCCAAAAACCATATTTGGACTGCGCCTCAACTATATCAACCGTACTTGAACTGTTAGATAATCATAGTCGATGATAACATCACTGTTCCCATCTCTATTCCAGAACCGTACATGAGACCTCAGCTTCATACGGCTCCTCAATGGTCACGAATAAATCTAAGGTATGCTTCGGTATTACATCGGCATACCATAGGAAAAAAGAAAGATGAATCAAAATGCTCATAAGTGAACTAGACCAGTGGGATTCTGTCCGCGATAAGATAATAGCAAATAAAAAACGGAATCCATCTCATCCTTTATCCTTTTTGCTTAGTTTTTTGTTCAGTAATAACTCGATCTTTCAATAAGATACAATAAATAGTCAATCCATTTTTCCTTCCTGTTCTTCTTTCTCAGTGGGACTATACTATATAAATAAAGGATTACTTCGTTCCTGATAGTTATTTTTCAATCAGTGGATAGGAGCTATACTCTGGATCGGGATCATGGGGAAGTACTTTTTGATCATTTCTACCAACTTCAAGCCCTCATTATGACTCCTTTTATGTAATGTAAAAAATATCCGTTTGGATACGTTACATTATCTCCGTTACTAATCTTTTGTGTACCTTGGTGTTCCTAACCGTCCACTCAGTTTTGGTTGATCCTCGATATGGTAATAAATACAAAAGTAAAAACTCCATACAGTTGATCTTTTGCGCCCGCTTCAAGTCATGATGCGCTAATCGATACTTGGGGTAAACAGCTTCCGCCGCTTATGTTTAGCTCCACTTTACTCTCGTACGTAGGTAATGAGACTCGATCTTCTTACTGCGAATTCATAAGCAGTTTTGTTTCACTCATATAACTATCTGGTTTAGTTCATCGATCCCAGTGATGAATAAGAAAAGAGTTCTATCTATATATTTATATTCAATTCAATCAACTTCTTTCCTATAACTATAAAAAGCAAAGAAAGAGGTAAGAGTGCGTATTCCAACGAATCACACGTAGAGATATTGATAACACACATGGAGTTAACGGTATTTCATAACTAATAGATTGAGCAGCAGCTCGTAAACCACCCGAAAAGGAATATTTATTATTTGATCCATATCCGGACATAAGAAGTCCGATAGGGGCAATACTTGAAATTGCGATCCATAGAGAAACACCTATACTGAGATCGGTTAGGACAAAGTGATGGCCAAAGGGAATTACTGAATAACTCAGTAGAATTGATACGACCGCTACAGATGGGCCGACACTAAATAAACGAATATCTCCTCTAGATGGAAGAAGATCTTCTTTGAAAAGTAGTTTGACCCCATCCGCTAGAGCTTGAAGAATGCCCAAGGGACCGGCATACTCAGGACCAATTCGTCGTTGTATCCCTGCAGATATTTTTCTTTCTAGCCACACAATTACTAATACCCCTATTGTGATTCCCAATACAAGAGTCAAAATAGGTACAAGTAACCATATGAGTCCATAGACCTCTTTTGAGGATTCCGATCTGAAAAAAGAATTGATAGCTTGTGCTTCTTCAATTATCATTTCAACGATCAACTTCTCCCATAATAATATCTATACTACCTAGTATTGTCATAATATCAGCCAATTTCATTCTTTTAACTAGCTGGGGAAGAATTTGCAAATTGATGAAACCGGGTGGACGGATTTTCCATCTCCAAGGAAAAACACTATTATCTCCTATCAGAAAAATACCTAATTCTCCCTTTGGGGCTTCTACTCTCACATAAAGTTCTTGTTTTGACAATTCAAAACTGGGGGAAGGCTTTTTACTAATGAATCGATATTCAAAATCGTTCAATTCTGAATCTTTTGTTCCAGCAAAGCGTCGGAATTCTAAATTTTCATAAGGCCCCCCTGGAATTCCTTCTAGAGCCTGTTGAATAATTTTTATGGATTCCGTCATTTCGCCAATTCTTACTAAATAACGAGCTAATGAGTCTCCTTCTTTTTGCCATTGGACTTCCCAATCGAATTCATCATAACACTCATACCGATCGACTTTACGAAGGTCCCATGGGATTCCGGAAGCTCGTAGCATTGGTCCTGATAAACCCCAATTTATTGCTTCCTCTTCCCCAATAAAGCCTACCCCTTCAACTCGTTCTAAAAAGATGGGATTGCGCGTAATAAGCTTTTGATATTCAACAACTCCCGTTAAAAAATAATCGCAGAAATCTAAACATTTATCTATCCAGCCATGAGGTAGATCAGCAGCTACCCCTCCGATACGGAAATAATTATGCATCATTCGCATACCTGTGGCAGCTTCGAATAGATCATATAACAATTCTCTCTCTCTGAAAATATAGAAGAAAGGAGTCTGTGCACCGATATCGGCCATAAAAGGTCCAAGCCATAACAAATGCGAAGCTATACGACTCAACTCCAGCATAATTACCCTAATATAGCTGGCTCTTTTAGGTACTTGAATATTTCCCAATTCCTCTGGTGCATTAACGGTTATTGCCTCCGTGAACATAGTAGCTAAATAATCCCAACGTGTCACATAAGGTAGATATTGTATAATTGTTCGGTTTTCCGCAATTTTTTCCATTCCTCTGTGTAAATAACCCAATATGGGTTCACAGTCGATAACATCTTCGCCATCTAGAGTAACAATGAGTCGAAGAACACCATGCATTGACGGGTGGTGAGGACCCATATTGACCACGAGGAGGTCTTTTCTTGCGTCTGGTACAGTCATATGTTTTTCTTCTCCGATCCCAATTCATTATTCCATGAATTCCTGAAAATTAAACGAGGTTCATAAAAATTAAAGATCTAATGAACCGAATAATTCAAACAAATTTCCAAACTAACCAGTTTTTGGTTCCCGAATACCCAATTGACCAATTAATTCCCTATAACGCACTCGATTTATCTTTGATAAATAAACCAACAGTCGTTGGCGTTTCCCCAGCATTTTCCGCAGACTCCTCTGAGATAAGTAGTCCCTTCTGTGCAGTTCCAAATGTGAAGTAAGTCTCTCTATCTTATTGGTAAAATTAAATACTTGGAATTCAACAGAACCACTTTTTTCTTCTTGTAGAATAACAGATATGGGCGAATTCTTTACCATACAAATAAATTCTTCTCTTTTTTTCTTTTTGTTCCCACGGGTATGAATCTTCCCAATCAAGAATAATCATCTATTTTGCTCTGGTGTACACAATAATCTGGATTGATTCATATATTACTTTTTGTTTCTATCAAACATCAAACAAATAAAAATGAATATGAATAATATGAATAAATAATAACAAGAAATTCATTCAGACACAAAGGGATGGTATATTCCTGAGCTCACGAAACAAAATGAAAGGGACCCAAAAAGATACCGTCGATTCATTCCTAGATCCAATTGATATGCGACTGAATCTTGTGTATCAAAGTCTAACACAAGGTATTTATTTACATGTTCTCATATACCAGGCACGTGATAGAGAGGTAAATTGACATCAGCGAATTCCAAATTGCTGATACATATCGATCCTTGACATACTGAAACGACTCCCATTATTGGTATCAAACCAATAGCGATTCATACAGGCTAAATCTTCTAATCGATGAGTAGGCCAAAGAAACACTTTCCATTTTAGAGAGTTATTTGTATCTGTATCAAAAGGCTTATCCCTATTTACAAATTTATCAAACCCCTGCGCATTAGTCTTAGCCCTATTGCAAAATACTGGATTCTTATTCACAACGTTCCTATTTCGGTAATTGAAACGGCTTAGAATTCTCAATTCTCTACGATGGCTAGGAGATAAAATATGTTCAGGAACAAGCAAATCATAATTATTATTGTCCCCATTCACACACACTCCTCCGTGTCGTGCAATCGAGCCATTAAAGTAATTCTCATCAACATGTTTTTTTGCTTGGTATCCTCGATTAGTTTGGTGCTGAACCTTATGGGTCAATGAAATGGCTATGGTTTGATACATAATCAAAATTCCATTCCGTTTGATAGACAAACGAACCGGTTCAATAATAAATATTCCCCTTTTTATCAATTCTGGAAAAGACAGATCCTTATTAATCAACATTACATCTAGACCCATTTCTCCTCTTTGAATAGAGGATATAGCAATTTCATTCGGATCCATAAGTCTAAGCAGTAGACAATATACCTTGATATTATTGGTCATTCTTTGATTAAAAGAATCACTCCATCGAAGTTGAAAAAGAAAATATTTTTTCAAAAATAAGTCTAGTTCCGCTTCTTTCTTGCTCTTGAATTTCTTTTTCTTTCTGCGTTTCTTAATATATGAACCCGCGGAATTTGCTCCAACATCTTTTTTTTTGTTTCTTATATCTGATATAAGATTTCCTTGGTGCTGTTGTTCTTTCTCGTTCCGGTTCCGATTCTCTAATTCAAGATATCCCTTTTTTTTAGATTCTACTTTTGGTTTTGGATTAGATCTTTCTTTTTGATTAGATTCAACCTTTGGATCTATATAAAGATCGCTTGTTTGATTTCCATGAAAATCAAATATAAGCAATTTGATTGGTATGGTCCACGGATTAGTTCTATATCGATCATAAAGCGGCACAAATTCTGGTAAGAACCAAGGGTGCAGATTCGATATAGTACGATCCAACATTTGTTCATTCATTCCCATCCAATCAAAAAAGAACTCTTTTTGCTTTGTCTGGATTTCTTGATGAATTCTGATATAAAGAGAGATAATATCTTTCTTATTGGTCCCCGTCTTAGTAGTTTTATTTTTTTTATTAATGAAAGTTCCGATATCCGTACTGGTCCTAGTTTCAATATTGTTTCTAGGATCAAAATTGGTGATCCTCAATTCAAAATATTTTCTATCTAGATTTTGATCCGTATCAATTGTATATTTATCTTCTAGGCTATCATTTATAGTTATAGCATAAAACGATTTGTATTTATGTGTATTGTAATTAGAAATCTCTCCGTGCCTTTTCACTTGTAATGGTGATCCATAAATATTGGAGTCTTTCACATATTCATAATTAAGATATTTATATGATAAAAGGTCATACCTGTAGCGTTTTTTCATTTTTTTTTCGTGACTCGGACTCTTCAATAAGCCCAATTTATAATAATCCTTTCCCCCAGAATGAATTAATTGGTCTTTTTCTTCATATGAATCCAATGGTGAGTCGTTATTTTTAATCGTACGATGCTGATTGACTTTCTTTCTCCATTTTATAGGTGCTAATTTAGACCATTTGTCATGGGATAAATTGTATTGATAATGGCTCTTTAACCAGTTTTTCCATTCATTAATTCCAGAATTCCGCAGTTTATTGTGTTTTGATTCTGAATCAAATATTCCTCGTGTATGGAAGTAGTCATGGAAATAGTCTTTTATTTTATCCTTAATAAAAGGATATGTTCCGTAGTAATGAAATATGGATTCTGACTTATATTTGTTACTAACTTGGGGTAGAAATAATTTGTAAAACACATAGGCTTGGGACAAAGAAGGTAAGTCGCAGTAAATCGGTGAATTACTATTACTATTACTACTCATATTACTACTCATATTAGTAGTATAAGTAGAAAGATATTTTAATTTTATAGTCGAAATGAAGGGAATTATATTGGGATTCGTTTTATTAGCACCCTTTTCCTTTATTTCGTCATTGTAAGTGTATCCATTTAAAATCTTTTTTACTGAGTCAAGAAAAAATTGTACATTGATCCTGTAAATGTTAGTGATACATAAAAGGATATCCATGTATATTCTTTCAATGAAAGATTTCATAAAAGAATCCCATTTAGGGATTAATCGAGCACTTCTTCTTTTTTTATATATTTGCCAAATATGTTTCCGTGATTCGGTTCTTTTATTACTAAAATTTCTCTTGTTAGTACTAATATTTATATCCTCCATATCTGGAGTTAGAGGTTTTTTTTTCTTGTCTTTCATAATCTTTTCTACCCGATCCCAGATTTTGGTTGTCTTATCCGCCATATCATTAATTTTTCTTTCTGTCAGTGAATCGTTTGCCCAATCTCTGGATTCAATTCTAATGGGTGATTCATAGATGATCCTATTACTTATTTGGGAATCCTTCTCATTTTGAGTTGGTTCCTCATTTTTACTTGGGTCAAAGACTGGCGTCAATCTAAAAAAGAAAAAGAGTTCGTTCACTTTGACTTTTATAAATAGAACTCTTTTTAAAATCCATCTTATTTTTTCTTTGAGAACCTTTATAAAACCTTTTATGTTGTCTTTTATAATTATTAGAAAGAGAAAGAAAAAACCTTTCTTTTTTACTTTGCTAATTTTTTTTTCGAGTGTTTTATGAATGGGTTCAAAAAAGAAAGATTTTTTTCGGGGAGAACCAAAAGGCAGTTCTGTTTCCATCCCCCAGATCGTTAAAAAACAGAAATTTTTTTGTTTTTTTCTTAGATCCTTATGATGGGATCGCAGCTTAGATCTACGCCAAGGTTTCAGAGAGAAAGGAAATAGGATTTTTATCTGAATACCGTCTGTTAACCAATCCTTTGGAAATTCTGTTTCCGATAATTGAACACCATTATATGTGCATTTGATATGCATTTCCCTACTCCATTCCTTAAAATCTTCATACCACTCGGGGAATTGAAATAATAACATACGACCAATATTTTTCACTATTATCAATGAAGGTAATACGATGTATTTTCGAAGAATCGAGTGGGTTACTAATATGGAACTCCTTACTGCTTGAGCAAATAGAATAGTATCCCAAGCTTCTGCTATTGCTATCCGTTCCTCCTCCTGTCTTTTATCCTCCTTTCTTTTATACTCCCTTTTTTCTTCTTCATGTTCTTCCTCTATTTTCTCTTTCTCTTTTGCCTCTTCGCCCACATAATCAGACGTTTTTATTTTTGGGCTTTTCTCCTCCATCCAATTCCTAAAAATTAGGTTCATCATCCTTGAGATATCAAAAGAAAACAAAGGTGTTTTGTCTATTCTGTCAAAAAAAAGGGGGGAATGCACATCTGTTTGAAACATTTCCCAAGTCACTGTTTTACGTCTTTGAGCCCGGATCGCCCCTTTGATTAGATCCCGACGAAAATCTGATTGTTGCGAGTAACGTATCAAGGCCATCTCATGTTCTTCTGCTTGATCACCATTTTGGACTTGATCATCACTATTTTCTGCTTGATTACTATCAGTAGTATTAATGATATTATCAGTGGTATTAAGGATATTAGTATCCTCGTCGGTATCAGTATAAATTACCACACGTTTGGCTTTTCTTGAACGAATCCCGTGATCATCTGTGGTTTCTTCCTGATCATCTTCTTCCTCCTCCTCCTCCTCTTCTTCAAAATCCAAATCGGAAGTCAGTTTGTATAACCATCGGGGAATCTTTTTCTTAATTTCTTCAATTTGAATTGATTGATTACTAATTTTTTGATCATTCGGATCAGCTCTAACCATATCAAATACTTTTTCTTCTTCCCAAAAAGCAAATTGTTTGAAACGAGTTCTTGATTTCTCAGCTTCTTCAGCTTCTTCCGTAAATTCATCAATTGGGACTGATGAATCCTCAATGCCTGTATATGATGATTTTATATCAAGTTTATATGTTTCGTGTTCAAATTCTCGTTTAAATTCTCGATAATTCTTGGAAAAAAGGATACCTTGAATCTTATTTATCCAAGCCATTTTGGTAGACCTCCGCGTGGAGGTAGTTGAATCATTCCTAATTGAATGTAAATTCCCTTTTTTTATTGTTCCACGGTGGGGTCCGTTCAAAAGAGGATCATAAAACTTAGGTAAGCATTCTTGTTCCTCCTCATCATTGCACAATCTGGCCCTTTTTTCAACCACATCGAGGATCAGAGATCCTTTATCTATAGCTTCTATTCGATTTATGAATTCGTTCCTTAAGTTATCTCTTTGTTTTTTATTGGTCGAAACCCATTCATTAGAGAAGTCCTCCGCAGGTAGTTTTTCCGCTGCGCGAAAAGACATCTTTTTTTGTATTATTTTAAAAAAAGTAGACAAACTAGGTGGATATGTGAAAGATATTCTTTGCTTTCCATCACTTGCGCATGTATCAAAAAAATATTGAGACATTTCATTTCTTACAGCATTA